AGGAGTGGGTCCTTCCATAGCATCAGGTAACCATATGTGAAGGGGAAATTGTGCAGATTTAGCAACTGCGCCGAGGAATAAAAAAGAAGCACAAACAGTAATAAATAAAGAATTTACTCCATTATTATGAATTAATTTAGTAACTATTTCGAACAAATCTCGAAATTCTAAACTACCCGTTATCCAATAAAATCCTAAAATTCCTAATAATAAACCAAAATCCCCTATACGATTGGTTACAAAAGCTTTTTGACAAGCACTTGCTGCAATTGGTCGTGTGAACCAAAAACCTATTAATAAATAGGAACACATTCCTACAAGTTCCCAAAAAATATAAATTTGTATTAAATTCGAACTAGTAACTAATCCCAACATAGAAGTATTGAAAAAACTCATATAAGCAAAAAATCTCAAATATCCTCGATCATGAGACATATAATTATCACTATAAATAAGAACCATGATTCCAACAGTAGTAATTAATATTGGCATAATAGAAGTAAGCGGATCAATCAAGTGTCCAAACTCTAAAGAAAAATCATTATTGACAGTCCAAGACCATAGATATTGATAGATAAAATTTCCGTTTATTTGCTGAATAGAAAGATTAACAGAAAATACCATAGCTATAGTTAGCATCAAAACACTCGGAAAAGCCCACATACGTCGAATATTTTTTGTTGCTGCAGGAATAAGTAGAAGTCCAAATCCTATTAACATAGTAATAGGAAATGGAAGAAAAGGTATTATCCATGCATATTTATATGTATGTTCCATAAAAAAAAACACAAATTTTCGTTTTTTTATTATAATTATTTCCGATTCACCAATTTTTATTGTTTTTGAAGAAAACAATAAAATTCTTCAAAAACAATAAAAAAATGAAAATATATATATATATATATATATAAACCTTAAATATTCTTAATTTTACATTTTTCTTATTTTTTTTTTCAGATATTTCAAAAATTTGAAAAAGTTATAAATTTTAAATGCTTTGTCCAAATAGCTCGATATAGAGCCATTTTTTAGTTATTAATTTTTTAACTAAAATATTATTCATTTTTGAAGTAGAAAAATATTTTTTTTATAAAAAAAAAGAGATATGATATTAAAAAAAATTTTGCCACTAGACTAGAATTGTATTCCAGTAATATATGACCATATCATATACTATAGTAAGCAAAGAAAAAGTAAGAAAAGTAAGCAAAAATAACTATACCGATATCAGTAGAATATGGATATGGATATATAGTTTGCATCAATAAATCAACTAATTCTTCTAGTAATTTTTTTTTATTACTTAATTACCTAATTTTTATTTTTTATGAAATTGATTGGATTGAAATCCAATAAGATAAGAAAATATCAGAAATTTTCTAAAAATCCTTACTTCTTATATCCTAGTATTCTAGAACTAATAAAAAAAACGTAAAATAAAAGTTCATTTTCTTAGCTAACGGAATATCTTGTTTAACATATTAACTACTAGAAAATACTTTTTCAAATTTTTCTTCTATTTTTTCCTAGTTTATTATATATGTAACACACATGTATATATAAACAATTTTTATTATAAAAAAAAAGATTATCGACGAAATTTAATATAATATATAAAATGACTAAAACTAAAAAAAAACGATCCATATTGATCAATACATGTCTTTCACATACAACAATAAAAAGGAAGAACTCTTTTTTTTATGGCAGTTCCAAAAAAACGTACTTCTATATCAAAAAAACGTATTCGTAGAAATATTTGGAAGAAAAAGGGAAATTTAGTTGCAATAAAAACCTTTTCTTTAGCAAAGTCAGTTTCTACGGGAAATTCAAAAAGTTTTTTTGTTCGACAAACAAATAAGAAAATCTTGGAATAATTTTTTTCCGTGATTTTAAGAACTTTTCTATATATAGAATATGAAAATTTTTCATTAATTTATGGATTTATTTAACTCCCCAAGATTAGTTAGAACTAGCAGCTATTTTATGTCAAATATTAACTTATCTGTCTGCTAGTTTGGTTCTAAGTATTATGTATTATTTTATTTCTTTTCCTAATGGAAAAAAATTTCTACTTCTACTGGGAAAAGAAATAAAATGTAATTATAATGAATATTAAAACTGTTTTATTATATGTCTATCTCAAGATCAAATGAAATTTGTTTTGTTTACTAATTATTATTCTATATTTAATAAATAAATTATGTACATAACAAACAACAAATATTAATATAATTATATAGTATATATATATATATAGAATATATATATATATACTATATAATTATAATTAGAATAATTAATTAAATTATGCAAAATACATTAAAAAGTAGGTTAAAAACAAGATTTTTAGAAAACAAGTCTTTTAATTTCTAATTTAATTTATTAAATTTAGTAATCATATTTTTATATGTATAAAATCATCCTATTTATTTAATTTATATTTATTTTTTATAAAAAAGATCTTTCTAAGTTTTTTAAGTGTTATTAAAAATGAAAAGAATACTTTTTTTAAACAAAACAAATTAGTTTAAACAAAACAAAAGAGTTTAAAAGAACCCTTATTCATCCATTTCCTAAAGGATAACTATATCGGATTCTAGAATCTACATCTAGACGATTCAATATGAATTGACTATTATTATTTCAAGTAAGCCGCTATGGTGAAATTGGTAGACACGCTGCTCTTAGGAAGCAGTGCTAGAGCATCTCGGTTCGAGTCCGAGTGGCGGCATACTCTAAAAGAGATACAATGGACCTTATAATGTATTTAACTCCTGATTTCAATTCTGTAATGAGACCCTTTTTATGTATGATATTTGCGACTTTAGAACATATATTAACTCATCTCTCTTTTTCGATCGTTTCAATTGTGATTGCGATTCATTTGATGATTCTATCAGTTCACGAAATCATCGGATTACGCCATTCGTTGGAAAAAGGAATGTTAGCTACTTTTTTTTCTCTCACAGGATTATTAGTTATTCGTTGGATTTCTTCGAGCCATTTTCCATTAAGTAATTTATACGAATCATTGATCTTCCTTTCATGGAGTTTTTCCATTATTCATATGGTTTCCAAGCTATGGAATCATAAAAATGATTTAAGCACAATAACCGCGCCAAGTGCCATTTTTACTCAAGGTTTCGCTACATCTGGTCTTTCAAGTAAAATGCATCAATCAGCAATATTAGTACCTGCTCTACAATCTCAGTGGTTAATGATGCATGTAAGTATGATGTTATTGAGCTATGCGGCTCTTTTATGTGGTTCGTTATTATCGGTCGCTTTTTTAATCATTACATTTCGAAAAAACATCGATATTTTTTTTAGAAGCAAAAATTTTTTAATATTAATTAAGTCATTTTTATTTGGGAAGATCGAATACTTGAACGAAAAAAGAAGTGTTTTTAAAAGCACTTCTTTTCTTTCATTTCCTAATTATTATAAATATCAATTAATTCAGCGTTTGGATTATTGGAGTTATCGTGTTATTAGTTTAGGGTTTACCTTTTTAACCATAGGTATTCTTTCTGGAGCAGTATGGGCTAACGAAGCATGGGGCTCTTATTGGAATTGGGACCCCAAGGAAACTTGGGCATTTATTACTTGGACCATATTCGCGATTTATTCACATACTAGAACAAATCGAAGTTTACACGGTACAAATTCGGCACTTGTAGCTTCTATAGGATTTCTTATAATTTGGATATGCTATTTTGGGATCAATCTATTAGGAATAGGTCTACATAGTTATGGTTCATTCACATAAAATCTAATTAAATTGTAGAAATTCCATGCGGAATAAGTAAAACGTATATAACGAAAATTTGTGTGAGTTTTTATGAACTGTTTGAATCTTAATTCAAACAGTTCATAAAAACTCGGGATACGTCTTTCTAATTCACTTTATTATTTTTTTTTTCGTTGTACAGCGAATAGTTTCAAAAATATTATAATTGATATAAGACTTTCTATCTCATTAAAAAAAAACTATCTATGAAAATAATTAGATAGTATAGCTTGTATCTTGTCAACTGATAAAGAAAGAGCAAAATCGGGATAAATACCAATTCCTATTACGGGTAAAAGGATACAGATTGAAACAAATAGTTCTCGTGGTCCAGAATCCACGAAATTTGAGTTTAGAACATTGAAAAAATTGTATCCATAGAACATTTGCCGTAACATAGATAATAAATAAATAGGAGTTAATATCATTCCAATTGCCATTACAAGGGTAATTAATATTTTTGGCATTAAAAGATATTTTGGACTGGTAATTAGTCCAAAAAATACTACTAACTCCGCAACAAAACCACTCATTCCCGGCAATGCAAGAGAAGCCATCGAAAAACTACTAAACATGGTAAATATTTTTGGCATTGGAATGGATATTCCCCCCATTTCGTCGAGATAAACAAGACGTATTCTATCACAACTCATTCCTACCAAGAAAAAAAGTGCAGCACCAATAAATCCATGAGAGAGTATTTGTAAAATGGCTCCGTTGAGTCCCATGTCGGTTATAGAACCAATTCCTATAATTGTGAAACCCATATGCGATACAGAAGAATAAGCTATTCTTTTTTTTTGATTGCGTTGACCAAGTGAGGTTGAAGCTGCATAAATTATTTGGATTGTCCCCACTATCACTAACCAGGGAGAAAATATAGAATGAGCATGTGGTAATAATTCCATATTGATACGAATCAATCCATATGCTCCCATTTTTAATAAGATTCCCGCTAGAAGCATACATGTACTGTAATGTGCTTCTCCATGGGTATCTGGTAACCATGTATGTAGGGGTATAATTGGTGATTTGACAGCATAAGCAATAAGGAAGCCCAAGTAAAATATTATTTCTAATGTCACAGGATATGACTGATTAGTTAATCTGTCAAAATCCAATGTCGGTTCATTGGAACCATATAAACCCATACTTAGAACTCCTATTAAGAGAAAAATGGAACCCCCCGCAGTGTACAAAATAAACTTTGTAGCCGAGTACAAACGTTTCTTTCCTCCCCACATAGATAAAAGTACGTAAACAGGAATTAATTCTAACTCCCACATGATAAAAAAAAGTAAAAGATCTCTAGAAGAAAATAATCCTATTTGACCACTGTACATTGCTAACATCAGGAAATAGAACAATCGCGAATTTCGAGTAACAGGCCAAGCTGCTAAAGTAGCTAAAGTAGTGATAAATCCTGTTAGTAAAATGGGTCCTATGGAAAGTCCGTCGATTCCCAGTCTCCAGTGAAAATTGAAAACATTTATCCATTTAGCATCCTCTTCTAATTGAATTAATGGATCGTCCAATTGGAAATGATAACAGAAGACATAGGTTGTTATAAGGAGTTCTAAAATACAAATACATATAGTATACCACCTAAATACCTTATTCCCTTTATGAGGGAGAAAGAAAATTGAGGAACCCGCGAATATTGGCAAAACTACAAGTATTGTTAACCAAGGGAAATAACTCGTGATAAAGACAAGATGCGTTTTGACCAAAAAGCCCGTGCTCAAAAGAATATATTTTCTTGAGCACGGGCTTTTGTCGGTAAAAAGGAATCAAATGATTCAAGTGGAATTTATTATAACGTATCAATAAGATAGACCCATGCTGCGAGTTGTTTCATGCCATAAATAAACACGGACACTTAAAAAATCTGTTGGACAGGCAGATTCACATCTTTTACAACCTACACAGTCTTCCGTTCTTGGCGCGGAAGCAATTTGCTTAGCTTTACATCCGTCCCAAGGTATCATTTCCAATACATCTGTGGGGCAGGCTCGTACACATTGAGTGCACCCTATACATGTATCATAAATTTTTACTGAATGTGACATTGGGTCTATAAATTCCAGTTTTGAACAAAAAAAATTTTCGATCTGGTAAAAAAAAAAAAAAAAAAAAATAATAATAATAAATCTATAATTATATAATTTATTATATATTTCTACTTTCTTTATATATAGAAACCAGATGAATCAATGATTTATCAAAAAAATCTTAAGAATCAAAAATTTTATAAATCTGTTCATCAGAAGGGACCAAGAGACTTTGATTTACCTTTCAACAACCATGATCATATAAGTCGCATGAATCACACGTGAAATTTCACGTTGACTAATATGTATAGTAATATTTGTAAATAAATATATAAAGGACACTGAAATGATATTTTATAGAAAGTTTTTCTACAATTTATATATATATATATATTTTATTTATATGTATTTATATATATTAAATATTATAGTTATGGTTAATTTTTCAACAAACTTGATTGATTAATACGAGTTGATTTTCTGTTACGATAGATCGACGAAACAATAGCTAGCCCAATAGCAGCTTCCGCCGCTGCAATCGCTATAATAAAGATTGAGAAAATCTCACCTTTTAATTGGCGACTATCAAATATATCAGAAAATAGTACGAGATTAATATTAACCGAATTTAGTATAAGTTCAAGACACATAAGTGCTCTAACCATGTTTCGACTTGTGATCAATCCATAGATACCAATTGCAAATAAATAGACACTCAAAAAAAGTACATGTTCAAACATCATTGACTAACTCCTGATCAACTCCGATTCGTTTCAATATGAACAAAAACTCAACCAAGTTGATTGACTAGAATCGAGCGATTACATAAAAAAGGGAATATTAACAGTAGATTAAACTAAAATTTTTTTTATTCTAACTAAACTATTTATTATTGACGAGCCATAGTAATTGCGCCTATCAAAGAAACTAAAAGAATTATAGAAATTAGTTCAAACGGAAGATAAAAATCTGTTGATAAATGAATTCCAATTTGTTGAACGTTGTTTATAAAGTCTTGTTCTATAATCTGATTTGATCTTGTAGTCCAAATAATTCCGTACCATGACGTATCTGCGATAGTAGTAATTAGAGAAAAAAGGATACTTATACAAACCAGTGAAGTGACCCCATCTCCAATAGTCCAAAGATAGGAGTCGTTAGAATATTCTGAACCATTCACGAACATAACAGCAAATATGATTAAGACATTTATGGCTCCCACATAAATAAGAAGTTGGGCGGCAGCTACAAAAAAGGAGTTTGATGAAATATAGAATAAGGATATACAAACAAGAACCGATCCCAACGAAAAGGCGGAATAAATTGGATTAGTAAACAATACTACTCCTAGACCTCCTAATATAAGAAATGATCCCAGAAATACTACAAGTATATCATGTATTGGTCCAGGTAAATCCATTATGTATAAGAAAAAAATTAGTCAAAATGTTTCATGACCTTACTAAATAGTCCAGGAAAGAGAAGGGTATTCCCCTTATTTTTTTTCTTATATATGATGAGTTTTTAATGCTTAATGCAATTAAATCTTAATATGGATGGATTACTGTGGATATAGATAAAGTTATTAAAATTATCGGCCAATCTTTTCTTTTTTCTTTTAGAGATTCTAATTTTTTAATATTTTAAAATAATTAAGAAAACACATATTCACAGTTTAAATCCAAGAGTGATTCTCAATAATCAATAGTTAATAAGATAAGTTTATTAGGTTCTCATAAAAAAAAGAAGACTTGTTTCTGTTTATCTTTATATAAAAAAATATTAGTAATCAGTAATCGTTTTTGAATCAAGGGGTTTATCTTTATCCATTTTGATTTGACCGGAATTCATAATTGTTTGAATTGTGTAATCTCCAATTACTGACATTGGTAACCGACCTAATGCAATTTGATTATAATTTAATTCGTGACGATCATAAGTTGAAAGTTCATATTCTTCAGTCATCGATAAACAGTTTGTTGGACAATACTCGACACAATTACCACAAAATATACAGACTCCAAAATCAATACTATAATTAAACAATTGTTTCTTTTTAATCTCTCTTTTAAACCTCCAATCAACAACGGGTAGATCTATGGGACATACACGAACACATACTTCACAAGCAATACATTTATCAAATTCAAAATGAATTCGACCGCGAAAACGTTCTAATGTAATCGATTTTTCATAAGGATATTGAATAGTTACAGGTAAACGATTTGTATGAGATAGGGTAATTATGAAACTTTGACCAATGTACCTTGCCGCCCGTATTGTTTGTTGACCAAAATTTATGAACCCGGTCACCATAGGGAACATATTGTAGATCTCCGTGAATAATTTGATGTTTCTTTCTCTTGTTTAAGATAAGTTATGAATGGAGAATATCGTTATCTTATTCTATTCTTTATAGGTAAATAAGTTGAAAAGAAGTTGTCAATAATAGATTACCCAGAGAAATAGGTAAAAGAAATTTCCATCCAAAATTTAAAAGTTGGTCCATTCTCAGTCTAGGTAAAGTCCATCTTGCTGTGATAGGAATGAACAAAAACAAATAAGCTTTAGCTAATGTAATAAATATACCAATTGTTATTCCAAAAACTCCTGTCATTTCATTTATTCCGAAAAATTCAGGAATAGATATATACGGAATAGAGAAATTCCATCCGCCTAAGTAAAGAACTGTTATAAATAATGAGGAAACTAATAAATTTAGGTAAGAAGCAAGATAAAATAAAGCATATTTAATACCCGAATATTCTGTTTGATAACCTGCTACTAATTCCTCTTCTGCTTCTGGTAAATCAAAAGGTAATCTCTCACATTCTGCTAGAGAAGAAATTAGAAAAACAACAAACCCTATAGGCTGACGCCACAGATTCCACCCCCAAAAACCATATTTTGACTGTGACTCAACTATATCAACTGTACTTGAACTGTTAGATAATCATAGTCGATAATAACATTACTGTTCATATCGCTATTTCAAAACCGTACATGAGACCTCAGCTTCATACGGCTCCTCTATGGTCACAAATAAATGTAAGTACTTGTTTGGTATTATTGTAATTTTGAGATTCTAATACCGGGAAGTTCAAAATTAGACCAACGAAATTCCGTCTGCTAGAATAAAAAAGCGCTTCCGAATTGATCTTTTCCATTAAAATTTAAATTTATCTTTATTCGGTAATAACTTAATCCTTAAATAAAATACTCGTTATATCAATAAATTAGGTTTTATCAATAACTCTAAAGAAAGAATTAGTTAGAAAGAATTGATCATTAATTCCAAATTTATGATTAAGAATTCTATGTATGTATATAGTAGATATGAATATTGAATGGGCAAAATAAATAAGAAATATTTCTTTTGCTCCTGTCCTATTCTTCTTTCTCAGAGGAAGGGAGGTACTCTGAAAAAAAAAAAAATAAAGGATTAATTCGTTTTTTATAGTCATTTCTTTAATCAGTGAATAGGAGCATACTCGAGATCGGAATCGTGGAGAAGTACTCCTTGGTCATTTCTACCAACTTAAAGTCCTCATTATGATTCGTTTTATCCAAAGCTTTATGCAAAAAAGTCTTTTTTTATCTTAAATTATCTCCATTACGAATCTTTTGTGTACCTTGGTGTTCCTAACTGTCCACTGATTTTTTATTGATCTCCAGTATGGTAATAAATACAAGACATTAGTATAAACCCCATACGGGTGATCTTTTGTACCCGCTTCAAGATATGATAATTGGTCAAAGAATCTTAACCTTGGGGTAAACAGTTTATACTGCTTATGTTTCTATTCTCGTACATAGGGAATGAGATTTAATCCTTTTACTGCAAATTTATAAGCAGTTTGCTTTTACTCATCTAACTATCTAGCTTAATTCATCAACCCTAATGATAAATAAAAAAAGAAAATATCCATTGAATATAATATATATAATTTCTTTATTCTATTCCTAGTTCTAGAAAAGAGGGAAAATAATAATGTTCCGCCGAATCGCACGTAGAGATATTGATAACACACATAGAGTTAATGGTATTTCATAGCTGATAGATTGAGCAGCAGCCCGTAGACCACCTGAAAAAGAATATTTATTATTCGACCCATATCCTGACATAAGAAGTCCAATAGGGGCAATACTTGAAATGGAGATCCATAAAAAAATGCCTATACTAAGATCGGCCAAAACAAGGTGATATCCAAAAGGAATTACTAAATAACTTAGTAGAACAGATATGACCGCTATAGAGGGTCCCGCGCTGAACAAACGAATATCTCCTCTAGATGGGAGGAGATCTTCTTTAAAAACTAATTTGGTTCCATCTGCTATAGCTTGAAGAATTCCTAATGGACCGGCATATTCAGGCCCAATGCGTTGTTGTATTGCTGCAGATATTTCTCTTTCTAACCACACAATTACTAGTACCCCTATTGTTATTCCCAATATAAGGGTGAAAATAAGAACAAAGATCCATATGAGTTCATAAACTTCTTTTAAAGATTCCGACCTAGAAAAAGAATTTATAGCTTGTATTTCCGTTTCTGTCATATTAATTATCATTTCAACGATCAACTTCTCCCATAATGATATCTATACTACCTAATATCGTCATGATATCTGCCAATTTCATTCTTTTAACTAGTTGAGGGAGAATTTGCAAATTGATAAAACCGGGTGGACGAATTTTCCATCTCCAAGGGAAAACACTATTATCTCCTATCAAATAAATTCCTAATTCTCCTTTTGGGGCTTCTACTCTCACATAAAGTTCTTGCTTCGACAATTCAAAATTGGGTGAAAGTTTTTTAGTAATAAATCTATATTCAAAATTATTCCATTCGGAATTTTTTGCTTTATCAAAACGTCGGATTTCTAAATTATCATAAGGTCCTCCAGGAATTCCTTCTAGAGCCTGTTGAATAATTTTTATAGATTCCTGCATTTCACCGATTCGTACTAAATAACGAGCTAGTGAATCTCCTTCTTTTTGCCATTGGACTTCCCAATCAAATTTATTGTAACACTCATAACTATCAACTTTACGAAGATCCCATTGGATTCCAGAAGCCCGTAACATTGGTCCTGATAAACCCCAATTTATTGCCTCCTCTCCACCAATAATGCCCACTCTTTCAACGCGTTCCAAAAAAATAGGATTACGCGTAATAAGTTTTTGATATTCAACAATTCCTGTTAAAGAATAATCGCAAAAATCCAAACATTTCTCTATCCAGCCATAAGGTAAATCGGTAGCAACTCCCCCAATACGGAAATAATTATGCATCATTCGCATACCTGTAGCGGCTTCGAATAAATCATATAACAATTCCCTTTCTCTAAAAATATAGAAAAAGGGAGTCTGTGCACCGATATCTGCCATAAAAGGTCCAAGCCATAATAAATGAGAAGCTATACGACTCAGTTCTAGCATAATTATTCTAATGTAACTAGCTCTTTTAGGTACTTGAACGCTTTCTAATCGTTCTGGTGCATTTACTGTTATTGCTTCTGTGAACATAGTGGCTAAATAATCCCATCGTGTTACATAAGGCAAATATTGTATAATTGTTCGATTTTCCGCTATTTTTTCCATCCCTCTATGTAAATAACCCAATATAGGTTCACAATCAATAACATCTTCACCATCGAGAGTAACAATTAGTCGAAGAACACCATGCATTGATGGGTGGTGAGGACCCATATTCACTATCATGAGATCCTTTCTTGTAGCTGGTACAGTCATAACTTTTCTTCCTTAATTCAATTCAGTATTCCATGAATTTAGCAAAATGAAGTTGATCAAAATGCAAAATTTAATAACTAAAGAAAAAATTCAAACCAATCTTAAACTTAAAATTAATGAGTTTTTGACTCTCGAATACCCAACTGGTTAATCAATTTCTTATAACGTACTCGATTTTTCTTTGACAAATAATCCAACAGCCGTTGACGTTTTCCCAAAATTTTTCGTAGACCTCTTTGTGATAAAAAATCTTTTTTATGTAATTTTAAATGTAAAGTAAGTCTTTGTATCTTATCAGTGAAACTAAATACTTGAAATTCAACAGATCCACAGTTTTTTTCTTTTTCTTGTCGAATAGCCGAGATGAATGAATTTTTGACCATAAAAAAATTTTCTTTTTTTTTTTCTTTTACACAAATTTTACCGATCAGGAAAAATAAAAATATTTATTATACGTGTTATTTGCAGTTATTTGAATTTAGTACAAAAAAATTTATTATTTTTTCATATAGAATTCTATCCAAATCAAATTTTCAATTTGATTTGGATAAAAAGGAACGATCCTTTTTTTTTTCTTTCCCTAATAGGAAAGAAAATGTTTTTTCGATAAAGAAAAATAGATATAAGATATAGAGGAAATATACTATATTATATTTATATTTATTATATACTATTAATATAATTAAAGAACTCTGAATCGTGGATACATATGTATTCTTAATATACTGAAATTACTGCCATTATTGGTATCAAACCAATAACGATTCATACAAGCTAAATCTTCTAATCGAAAATTGGGCCAAAGAAAAAATTTGAATTTAATGAATTTCTTTGTATATGTATTAAGATGTTTTTCCTTGTTCAAAAATTGTCTACAGTTGTTTATGTTGTTTTGATTACAGAATATTGAATTTCTACCCAGAATATTGCAATTCTGAGAATTAAAACAAATGAAAATTCTCAATTCTCTACGACGTCTGGGGGATAGAATATTTTCAGGAACAAGGAAATCATAATAATTTTTGTTTTTAGTCATAAGTATATTGCTGTGTTGTGCAACAGATTCATGAAATTTTTTTTTATCAACATATTTTTTTTTTATTATATATTTTCCATCAGTTTGGCGTTTAGTCTTATCAACCAATGAAATACCTATGGTTTGATATATAATATCTTTTCCATCCCTTTTCATAGATAGACGAATTGGTTCAACAATAAATATGCCTCTTTTTACCAATTCTGTAAGAGTTAGATCTTTCTGAATCAACATTACATCTAGATGCATCTCTCCTCTTTGAATTGAAGATATAGCTATTTCCTTTGGATCTATCAGTCTAAGTAGAAGACAATATACCTTTATATTATTGATCATTCTTTGATTCAAGAGATCATCCCATCTTAATTGAAAAAGAAAATATTTTTTCAAGAAGAAATTGAGTTCTGCTTCTTTCTTGCTCTTGGATTGTTTTTTTTTTCTACCTTTTTGAATGTCTGTTCCTGTATAATCTGTCTCAACATCTTTTTCTTCTGTATAATCTGTCTCAACATCTTTTTCTCCTGTATAATCTGTCTCAACATCTTTTTCTCCTGTATAATCTGTCTCAACATCTTTTTCATTTTGTTTTCGTAAATCTAATACAAGATTTCCCTGATCTTGTTGTTCATTTTTTTTTTTTACATTGATCTTTTTACTTTTACTAATATTTTCATAGAAATGAAAATTAAAAATAAGTAATTTGGTAGGTATGATCCACGGTTTTATTTTATACGCATTAAAAAGTAGTAAAAATTCTGGGAAAAACCAAGGTTCTAGATTTGATATGATACGATAAAATTTTTCTTGATTCATTCCCATCCAATCAAAAAAGGAATTTTTTTTTAATTTTTTATAATTTAGATTTTTAGTATTGTTATGAATCTTGGTATTGATAGGCATATTGGTCCGGGTCTTAATATCAATATTATTTCTAATACAGAAATGGGGAATTTTATAATTTAAAAATAGTCTATCCATTTTTTTGTCCATATCAATGAGAAATCTTTTTTCTAAATAATTATTAATAACTATCCTTATCAATCCATAAAATGGTTCGGGTTTTAGTGTATTGAAATTAGATGAAATTTTTTTGTTTTCCACTTCTTGTAATTGTAACGTTGATTCATAAATATATGAGTTTTTATTATCCTCAAAATTTATATATTTATATGATAAAATATCATATTCGAAATGTTTTTTCAATTTGGCTTTTTGACTCATCAATGAATTTACTGCATAGTAATTTTCTTTCATGTAATGAATTAATTGATCTTTTTCTTTTTTATATAAATTCGATTTCGTTGAGTCTTTTTTTTGAATTATACGACATTGGTTAGCCCTATTTTTCCATTTTTTTGGTACTAAATAAGACCACTTAGTCTGAGATAAATTATATTGATAATGACTCCTTAACCACATTTTCCATTTATTCATTTTATACTTATGTATTTTCTTATGCTTTGGTTTGGAACCAAATATTCCTTGTGTTGTACAATAATTCTTTATTATATCTGTAAGAAAAGGATAGGTGTTATGATATTGAAGTACAGATTTCAAAGCATATTTGTTAAGTAATTGATTTTGCGAGAATTTGTAAAATATATATGCTTGAGACAAAGAAGATAAGTCCCGATAAATATTAGAATTTTTGTTGCTAATACTAAAATTAGTATTATAAAAAATATTAAAAAACGGCTTTTTTATAGTCGAAATAAAATTCATTATTTTTTGATTTGTCTTTTCAATTCTTTCTTGATTTGTTTTATCATTATAAATGTATTTAGTTAAAATTTTGTTTGTTGATTTAAAACTTGGAATCTTAATGATACATAGTAATAGATTCATGTATATTTTTTCAATGAAGGATTTTATAAAATAATGCGATTTACGTATTAATCGGATATTTTTTCTTTTAAATATATTCCAAATATCCTTCTGTAATTCCGATCTTTTATCATCATAAGTTAGAACCATTTTTTTCTTGTCTTTTGTGATTCCTTTTATTTGATTCCTAATTGTGATTGTCTTATTAGCAAGATCTTTTATTTTTGTTTCGATGAGTGAATAATTTGCATTTCCACAATTCAGGAATTGAATTGCAATCGTTGATTCGCTAAGAATTTTATTATTTATATTAGAATTTCTTCCATTTTTTTTTTTAGTCGATTCGTATATTTTAACCCTACTCGATTTTAATATAGGTTTTACTTTTTCAAGTTCTTTCATTATTAGGTCTATAAATAGAATTATTTTGATGACCCATCTTGTTTTTTTTTTTGAAACTTTTAGAACCCCATTTCCTCTTTCTTTGAAAACTCTTATAACTTGTAAAATTTTCTTTTTCGCTTTTATCGTTTTTTTTTCGAGTTCTTTTAAAATGGGTTCAAAGAAAGAAGGTCGTTTTCGGGGAGACCCAAAAGGTAGCTCTGCTTCTCTTCCCCAAACTGTTAAAAAACAAAAGTTATCTTTTTTCTCTTTTTTTTGCCTTTGCTGATCTCTATGATTAAATCGTACCTTAGATCTTTGCCAAGGTTTCAGACAAAAAGGAAATAGAATCTTTATTTGAATACCATCTCTTAACCAATTTTGGGGAAATTCCGTTTCTGATAATTGAACACCATTATAAGTACATTTAACATGCATTTCTTCATTCCATTCCTTCCAATCCTCATACCATTCGGGGAATTGAAACAATAACATACGACTAATATTTTTAGCTATTATTAATACGGGAAATAGAACATATTTTCTAAGAAAAGATTGGGTTACTAATATTAAACCTCTTATTGCTTGAGTAAATAGAAAGCTATCCCAAGCCTCTGATATTGCTATTCGTTCATTTTCCTCTTCTTTCTCTTTATTTGTTTTCTCATTTCCTTTTGTATGTTCTTGCTCAAAATAAGAAATTTGAGATTCTGAGGTTCTCCCTAACCAATTCCTAATTTTAAATATATTAAAAAACGAAAAAAAAAATGTTTTGTCTATTCGATCCAAAAAAAGTGGGGAATGCGCATTTGCTTGAAATATTTTCAAGATAATTGTTTTACGTCTTTGAGCACGCATAGATCCTTTGATTATACCACGCCGAAAATCCGATTGTTGTGAGTAATGTATCAAAGCCACCTCGTCTTCTTCATCACTAGTATTACTAGTAGTATTATTAGTAGTACTCGAATTAGTACTCTGATCGTTATCAGTATAAATTATTATGCGTTTCCCTTTTCTTGACCGAATTTCAGGATATTCCGTCGATTCTTCTTCATCTTCTTCTTCCAAATCATCTGTTAATTTGTATGACCATCTAGAGACCTTTTTACTAATTTCTTCCATTCCAATAGAATTTTTTCTAATTTTTATTAAATCATTTGGATCAGTTGTAATTACATTGAATAAAAATTTCAAAGATTTTATTTGACTTTCTGAATCTATTCCTTGCGCACGTTCAAAATCAAATTTTTCAATTGAGGTTAAGGAATTCTCAATAGGATTCCATAAAAATTTCTCATCAGAATAAAACCTATTCTTTTTATGTTCAAATGTTTGAGAATTTTTAGGAAATAGACCATGAATTTTATTTATCCACAATATTTCTAAGGAATCCACTTTTGAAGTTATTAAATCAGTCATGATTTCATCTGAATCTACATTTTTTATTGTTCCGCGATAAGGTCCATTCAAAAAGGGATCATACATTTTGGGTAAATATTCTTGTTCATGCTCATCACCACATAATCTGGTTCTTTTTTCTAGTATATTTAAAGCAAAAGATCCTTTCTCTTTTTCTAAATTTTGTATTCTACTTACAAATTCGTTCCTTAAGTTGTATTTTTTTTGTTCATTATTATAAATCCAATAATTATATAGGTCTTCGTGGTATAGTTTTTCTGTTGTGTAGAAAGAAATTTTTCGCTCTATCATTTCTGAAAAGGTTGATAAACTTGGCGGATATGTAAAAGAGATTAGATTTTTTCCTTTATTTGGGCATATATAAAAAAAATATTGTGCCATTTCATTTCGTATAGCATTTTCAAACCTATCATTTTTTAAATATCTCAATGGGCGGTTCCATCGTTTATAATCGAAAAGAAAAGTTACAATAGGTTTTTCAAACCAAAAAGAAGTTTTCTCTTCTTTAAGTTTTCCCAATTCCCAATTATCTTGATGGATATCAAGATAAGAATCTTCGTAAACCGGGCTATCTTTGTCTTCTTTAGTGGATCCCTCTTGTTCCTGTTTCGTCTTCTTCGTTTCGTAAGTTGTTTCTACATCGCTTTCTTCCGTTTCTGAGGTTTCTTTCAGTTTCTTAGTACCAATAGGCGATGGCATTCTGCCTAAATAGTAGACACAGGTGATAAATAAGAGAATACTAAAGATTCTAGCCATAGAATTTCTCAATTCTGACACAAGGTACTTATTAGATCGAATCAAATGATTTTGCCGTATCCAGAATAATACCAATCCAACCCATTTCATGAATAAAATGTGACCAATTAACCAACCAACAAAACTACTTGTTACAAATAACATCTTGTTGTTGCATCGAAACATATAAATGTTGACTAATCTGGCTAACGTTGAACTTGGTAAAATGAAATGGTTGAATAATTGAAAAATGAGATTATTCAGGAATACACATTGAATGCTGAGATTACGCATGGAATTTCTGGTAGTAGATCCATAGTCAAAAAAGTTTTTGTGATTGTTCCAGAAGAAATGAAACAAAAGATACGGTAGAACTAGGACAGTTATTGTATGAGGTCTACCCAATGCTAGATGCAGAGGCGTATAATAGATCGATATGAACATCATGAGCTGCCCCGTAATAAAACCCGTTGTTGCTGATATCTCCTTCTCAGTTCCTTCTTCCA